GTTTCAGTAGTTCTTCCGCTTCCAGGATAAATTCCCCTGCTTGCGCCTCATAAAAAGAACTAGCAGGTTGGTGAATCATAACCCTGATGATATTGATATAACATCATGAACGGTTCTTCTATCTCGCATGATTGGGCTAAACTTAAGTAGGGGATAAAAAAATAACAAGAAAAAAAAATAAAATAGAATTGAACAACCGTACAGGCATCTTTTGTTCATTGCATACGGCTCTGCAATGGAATTGACTTTTTCTTCTCTTCTATTCTATCGAAGAAAGAAATGGAATCCATCTAATCCAGATCGTTGAATGATCCATTTACCACCCTTCCTTTCGTAGAAGTAAAAAAGAATACTATGATGGTTCTGTTACTTTATATATTTATCTCGTCTGTGATTTAGCAATCCCAAAGTTTCTTTTTGATACGATCAAATAAGTAAAAAATGATCTTTTTTTTTTCATTTTCGTACTCTTTCTTTCATAGCATAAGTATCAGAAAGAGACTTCCGGTGTGGAAGAAAAATGGTTTGTGACGCTGAAATGTACTCCCGACACATAAGATCAAATCGGAAATAACCCTTATTTCATACTACTATCTCGATACAAAATCTCATGTTATGAAAAAACAATAATGGTTTGTTCATATCGAACTCGAAGTGCCATGCTATTATTACTTATAATTTTCTTTTATAATCAATATGGCGAAGGCATAGTCTTCTTTTTTTTTTTCAATCAAATAAAAACTCATTGGCGCCAAGCGTGAGGGAATGCTAGACGTTTGGTAATTTCTCCTCCGACCAGAATAAAAGATCCCATTGACGCGGCTAATCCCATGCATATTGTATGCACATCAGGTGGCACAAATTGCATAGTATCATAAATGGCTATTCCTGGTATTACCCATCCGCCGGGAGAGTTTATAAACAAATAAAGATCCCTAGTATCATCTTCTATACTGAGATATACCATGAGACCAACAAGTTGATTCGAGATCTCGCTATCAACCTCTTGGCCTAAAAAAAGTAATCTTTCTCGATAAAGTCGGTTGATTAGGACAAAATTGCATCCCTTAGGAACCGTACGTGCACCTTTGGATGCATACGGTTCAAAAAAAATTGCGAAAAAAAAAAAAAAAAGAATCAATGTGTCGATTCCAGTTTTATTTCTTTTTTTTATGTAACAGGTTTTTTTAATGAAAGGTCTTCTATTAAAAAAAACGAGATGAGTTTTGGCTCCCTTCCCTCTAAAAAAAAGAGATTACTGAACTTATTAAACTAACCTATCATTGATGTATTGTTTCATCGATATTAAAATCACGATGTCATTGTCTTGTTCCTGAATGGGCCCTTTCAATTCTTTTAGGTTCATGGTCTACCCCGGGAAAAGATCTGTCCGAATTCTATTTGCACATATAGGACAAATGGTCTCAGTACCATTTTTTTGTTATGACTTCTTTTTTTTAGTTAATTTCGTGTCTTGCTTTCCCAAAACTATTTGATGTATTCATCATACTATTCCGTTGGTCGGCAATTTGCGATCACTACTATAGTAATAGTAGGTATAAGAAAGTAATAGTAGGTATAAGAATCATTTATGATACAAGTGGTAATCATACATATATTATATTATATTAACAATTTGTTATCGATTTGGTATTTTCTGAACGGAGCCTGGATACTTTATTTTATCAGTCCAAGTAAACCATAAATTCTTCTAAATTGATAATATTGATCCCCAATATAAAATAAATTGATCTAATTGCACTTCACGCTCCGAATGATTGATTGATGCTTCACTCAATACAATATCTCTTGGGCGAAACAGAGGATATCTCGATCAGGGGAGAGAACGGGTAAATCCCATATGACCCAATATGTCTGACAAGTCGCACTATACGTCAACCCAAACCGCATCTTCCTCTCCAGGACTCCGAAAAGGTACTTTTGGAACACCAATGGGCATTAAATTAAAGAAAAAAATTTAGTACTATACTTCACTTTAATATGGAAACGTAACAATCAATGGTTTATTGTCTTCATCCCTTTTTTCTCTTTATTCTATTTGATACATAGATTGGAAAGTTTATAGAGTAAGACAGAATGAATAAAGAAAAAATTTGAACGAAGAAATCGATCGTTCGAATGATAAACAAGTATCTATCCATTCGTTCCCCAAAAATGGGACCAATCCTCCCATTGCGTATTGGTACTTATCGGGTATAGAATAGATCTGCTTCTCTTTGTTCTTACGAATAAAATTGTTCCGTTATTTTCAATGGAATGGAATAAATATTAATCCTTTCTGATACAGAATCTACTGAAAAGGTTAGGTACATAGTATATATAGTCTTTTCCAATGCGATAAAATAAAGTGACATAGTGTCTATTTTTCTTTGATAAAGAGGTATTTCCATGGGTTTGCCTTGGTATCGTGTTCATACTGTCGTATTGAATGATCCCGGTCGATTGCTTTCTGTTCATATAATGCATACAGCTCTAGTTTCTGGTTGGGCTGGTTCGATGGCTTTATACGAATTAGCGGTTTTTGATCCCTCTGATCCCGTTCTTGATCCAATGTGGAGACAAGGTATGTTCGTTATACCCTTCATGACTCGTTTAGGAATAACCAATTCGTGGGGTGGTTGGAGTATTTCAGGAGGAACTATAACAAATCCGGGTATTTGGAGTTATGAAGGTGTGGCAGGGGCACATATAGTGTTTTCCGGCTTGTGCTTCTTGGCAGCTATCTGGCATTGGGTATATTGGGACCTAGAAATATTCTGTGATGAACGTACGGGAAAACCTTCTTTGGATTTGCCCAAGATCTTTGGAATTCATTTATTTCTCTCAGGGGTAGCTTGTTTTGGCTTTGGCGCATTTCATGTAACAGGTTTGTATGGTCCTGGAATATGGGTGTCCGACCCTTATGGACTAACTGGAAAAGTACAATCTGTAAATCCAGCGTGGGGCGCGGAAGGTTTTGATCCTTTTGTTCCGGGAGGAATAGCCTCTCATCATATTGCAGCGGGTACATTGGGCATATTAGCAGGCCTATTCCATCTTAGTGTCCGTCCGCCTCAACGTCTATACAAAGGATTACGTATGGGCAATATTGAAACTGTACTTTCCAGTAGTATCGCTGCTGTTTTTTTTGCAGCTTTTGTTGTTGCTGGAACTATGTGGTATGGTTCAGCAACTACCCCAATCGAATTATTTGGTCCTACTCGTTATCAGTGGGATCAGGGGTACTTTCAGCAAGAAATATATCGAAGAGTTAGTGCCGGGCTAGCCGAAAATCTTAGTTTATTGGAAGCTTGGTCTAAAATTCCCGAAAAATTAGCTTTTTATGATTATATTGGTAATAATCCGGCAAAAGGGGGATTATTCAGAGCAGGCTCAATGGACAATGGGGATGGAATTGCTGTTGGATGGTTAGGACACCCCGTCTTTAGAGATAAAGAAGGGCGCGAGCTTTTTGTACGTCGTATGCCTACTTTTTTTGAAACATTTCCGGTAGTTTTGGTAGATGAAGACGGAATTGTGAGAGCTGATGTTCCTTTTAGAAGGGCAGAATCAAAGTATAGTGTTGACCAAGTAGGTGTTACTGTTGAGTTCTATGGTGGCGAACTTAATGGAGTAAGTTATTCTGATCCTGCTACTGTGAAAAAATATGCTAGACGTGCCCAATTAGGTGAAATTTTTGAATTAGATCGGGCTACTTTGAAATCTGATGGTGTTTTTCGTAGCAGTCCAAGGGGTTGGTTCACTTTTGGGCATGCTACGTTTGCTTTGCTCTTCTTTTTCGGACACATTTGGCATGGCGCTAGAACCTTGTTCAGAGATGTTTTTGCTGGTATTGATCCAGATTTGGATGCTCAAGTGGAATTTGGAGCATTCCAAAAACTTGGAGATCCAACTACAAGGAGACAAGTAGTCTGATACGACATTGTTGTGGTATCTTTCGCCTCTATTTTTTTTTTGATTTGACATCGGGTATCAGAGAAATCTTGACTTGAATCACCATCTTTTCTTTGACTTTTTTTCTTTCTTTATATGATATGGTAAATGATCCCAAATGAATAGGTGTGGAAGCTATAATTGTAAACCACGATCGAATCCATGGAAGCATTGGTTTATACATTCCTTTTAGTCTCGACTTTAGGGATAATTTTTTTCGCTATCTTTTTTCGAGAACCGCCTAAGGTTCCGACTAAAAAAATGAAATAACTTTATAATTTAATTGAAGTAATGAGCCTCCCAATATGGGAGGCTCATTACTTCAACTAGTCCCCGTGTTCTTCGAATGGATCTCTTAGTTGTTGAGAGGGTTGCCCAAAAGCGGTATATAAGGCGTACCCAGTAAAGCTTACAAGTAAACCAGATATGGAGATGGCGACTAGGGTTGCTGTTTCCATTTTTAGATAATTTCAAGATCACAATGGATCTACGATAAGATCATTTATTTACAACTACAACGGAATAGTATACAAAGTCAACAGATCTCAACCAATCGTTAAATAGGATTTATGGCTACACAAACCGTTGAGGATAGTTCTAGATCTGGGCCAAGACGAACTACTGTAGGGGATTTATTGAAACCATTGAATTCAGAATATGGTAAAGTAGCTCCGGGATGGGGGACTACACCACTTATGGGGGTCGCAATGGCTCTATTTGCAATATTCCTATCTATTATTTTGGAAATTTATAATTCTTCCGTTTTACTGGATGGAATTTCAATGAGTTAGGTTTATAAGAACTATGAAGTCCTAGTCTTTCAATCAAAGAAAAAATTACTTTAGACTTGGATTTCTAGACCATTCTATTCTGGTAGTTCGACCGTGGAATTTATTTGTTTCGGTATTTGCGGAATATGAGTGTGTGACTTGTTATAATTGATCCTATTGATAATACATAGAATGGACCTGTTATCTCTATCAAGATGATTCTACCTCGTCGGATATTTATTCTAGTATCTGGAGCACGGAATATATAGAATAGAT